CCGGAATAAGCCATTACATTAATGGGGGATAAGATATATCTATGGACATAGATTATAAATCAAATCTATGGAAAGTAAACATATAAATGAGTATAGAGAGTAAACTCATAATAGCTTATTCATAAATGAGAATTTTTTTACCTAGTGAGGTATAAGCTGAACTAGTGAATATAGGTAAAAAAAAAAATGGCTTATTGATATTGAATTTGAGAAATTTGAATTATTTCAAAGCCAAACCTAATTGAATTGCTCGTCATCATAATAAACTGAATTTGATTGATACATGTACCTACCAAAAATCACTGATGAAGGGATTCTATTTGTCCTCTGAACCAAATCCTTAGAAAGAAATTTTTGATAACTTGTTAATGCCTATCAGATTTCCATATTTAGGAATTTCCTGGTTTAGTATGAAATAGAGATATGCCTATCTTACTAATGAGTGAATCAATGAATGAAAGCGAAAGAACTGGGGTTTAGCCCTGTTCTTTCGCTTTCTGGCAGATCAATGATTCCTGGAAAGGATTTCGTATTTTTTTTTTTCTTTTTTCTCTTCTTGTTTTTTATTTTATTAATTAGTTATATTCTTTTTTTTTTCTTTTTTTTTGAAGATTAATAAAAAGAATAGATTATTTATGGAGTTAAAATGGATAATGTCAATTCGAATGAATGATTCATGAATATATAAATGACGAATCAAAAAATTCTATGGAATCGTGAAAGACGGAAAGATCTTTTGAATCTACTCATACCATTTCGTTATATTGACATTTTCAAAAAACTGTTCATACTATCATCATAGTATGATGAGGGTTGGGCAAATGTGCCCCCATCGTCTAGTGGTTCAGGACATCTCTCTTTCAAGGAGGCAGCGGGGATTCGACTTCCCCTGGGGGTAGGGTATTACGAAGGGAAGTAGTCATGAATTATTATCAGTAATAAGTCTGTAATTGATTCTTCCCGGGTCGATGCCCGAGCGGTTAATGGGGACGGACTGTAAATCCGTTGGCAAAGAAAATATGTCTACGCTGGTTCAAATCCGGCTCGGCCCAATAATTGACCGATCCGACATGAAATGGTATAACCCCCTTGTTCTCTCGAAATGCCTCATATGGAAAAAAAGTCCAAATTTCAGATATAGCTCTACTTGTTATTTATTTTATTTTCTCTATTTTTTCACACAAATTCTCATCGTTCTAATGATCTAGATTCATATTTTTTTTTATTTGAAAGATTGATTCTGAATCGATTTTGATTTGAAATAAGGAAAAAATGACTAGTAATCCCTCGTTAGCGCTAAAGTGTATATCTATGTGGATATGAATATACCACGCCCCGCCTCTGTCATAAGGTGGCAATTCCGATTTAAAATAGAAATAGGAAATAGAAAGGGGTTGAATGCATTCAAAAGAATATGTATGCTATACACTTTATTTCCCCGGGATTGTAGTTCAATTGGTCAGAGCACCGCCCTGTCAAGGCGGAAGCTGCGGGTTCGAGCCCCGTCAGTCCCGACGCGAATCAAAATCCAATAATCCAATAAAAAAAAAAATAGATCAATTCATCTTTCCTTTTTCTGCGAAAAGGGGACAAATCACAGAATTTCATTACCCAAAAATGACCTTTCTTATTTCTTTTTATTTCTTTGAAAATATGGGAATTTCCCTTTCTTCACGTAGTACCGATTGATAGAGGCATATGTGTATTAGTCCAATTGTTGGTAGCGTTATATTCGGGATTCTAAGAGATATCTACAGAGTTTAGCTTTTTTTTTTTTGATCCCTTCCGATCCGTGTAATCAAATCCAACTCTATTTCTATTATAGATAGAGGGAATGAAAAATCTTTTTTAAGTTAAGTATTTTCGCCGAAGAAAAAACAAACTACCAAAAAGTGGATTTGGTAGAATATTGGATTTTTTTTTATACTGTACTGGGACTTGTCTTTATCACACTTTTTGTTTTCCAATAAGATTAGATCATTAAAAAAAAACAAGGAATTTATAACTTAACTACCCTTTCTTCACTTTTATTGTTTATTGGTATTGGGGTTTGTTTGTAACCAATCTAAGCGCAAAGCAAGTTCGATGATACTTCGTCAGATCATTGTACAAGGAAGGTGGCAGTTTTCTAGAAAATAAACAAAGGAATAATAAATAACAAAATAATAAAGTAAAGAAATTCTCAATTGGATGAAGAATCCATTTTTGGATTCGGTATGGATAAATGATCTTTCTATGTTATACTATTCAATTCTCGACGATGAATCGATTTGTCAGATATTGTTATTCATGATATTGATCCGATTCGGTATCATCGAGATAGAATTCATTCCATTGAATTTAGAGTCAAAAGATTTATCATCTCTATGGGATTAAATCCCGAGTTATTCGAAGTAAAAAAAAAAACGATGAGATTATGGAAGTAAATATTCTCGCATTTATTGCTACTGCACTGTTCATTCTAGTCCCTACTGCCTTTTTACTGATAATATACGTAAAGACGGTTAGTCAAAGTGATTAATTTGAATAAAACTTGACTTCTTAGTTCTTCTCAATATCAATGATTGAAGAAATCAAAGATTGAAGAAATCAAATGAAAAGTATTTCAATTTCTCATCTTAGATGAAATGAGCGGACGCGAATCAGCAGTCTTTTTTGAGATCCGATAGTCTAGTAGAAAGAAATAGATATTTCTTTCTACTAGACTATACAGTTTTGTTATTTTATTCTAATGTATAAACTGTATAAAGATATAGGTTTAATATAGATCAATCCAAAGCACAATTCTATTTATTTTCTTCATCTATTTGATTGGGGTTGATTCCGAGTAATCTGAAATAGTCGAAAAGCATCTCTTACGATTCGAATTCCTGGATTTGTGATTATTTTAAATATGAATCCCGGCATCTACCGAACGAATAAAATCAATCAAAAGAAAAAAAGAGTCTGGGCATATATTAAAAAAGAAAATAAAAAAATCTTTTTTTAGCATTTCTAAGAAGTAATTAATTGAGGAGTTGACAGATCATCTGAGGAAAGGAGTTCTAGAAAATTTCAGATTTCAACGAAACGAAAAAGATTAGTACACCCCACCCATTTTTAACCCTTGAATCATGATAGAAAATGAGTCAAGTGAATAAGTCAAATTTAGAAAATAATAAAACAAATACTAAAGTACTAAAGTCTAAAGTAATTACTAAATATATGTGACTTGTCCAAGACAATATCTTAGTATGCGTATTATCTCGTTGGAGAACTCCAATATCGATCTTATTTCCCATCGAAAATCCACTTAATTTTTTTTTTTAATATTTTGGTTAAATCTTTGATTTAAGAAAATATTTTTTTAATAAAAAAACTCCTTTCTTTTTTCTTTGAACAGGAAAAGGGGCAAACAAATAAAAAGAAAAAACAAGGGGGGTTCGTTCTTCCCCATTGTCCATATATAATTCTGGCACGAGACGGTTGATCAAAGTGGGTTGGAATCAATTTCCTATCATTTGTATGCTTTTTACTTTCGAAATATGAACACGGAAATGATTGAAATATTTGTTTGATTATGATTGAAAAGGTCTTATTCATCTATTACATTACTACACCCGAATCCAATAGAATTTGTCAATGAAGATTTATTTAATTCAATTTCTAAGAATTTAGAAATTGAATTAAATAAGTGAATTCACTTTAATTTAACTATTTAAATTAACAAAAAGTCTTGGCAGAGCAATGTATAAAAAAATTGATACAGTTTGATTTCTCAACTCAATTAGTAGTACTCCTAGAGTCCACCTCTTCCCCATACTACGAGTGAAAGGGAAAATGTAAAGACTACCATTAAAGCAGCCCAAGCGAGACTTACTATATCCATGTGTATTATGTCCCCTATCTCTATGAATATGAAGTTTTTTTCCATTAGTGTTCAGTAATAATAGTAGAATCGCTGGCGTAGAGTCAAAAAAAAAAGATTCTGTTCAATACCATCGGTGAAACAAACCAAAGACTCCAAAAAACCAATTAATTCGAAATGAATTCGAATTCAAAATTCTTATATAAGTTCGAATTACTAGTAGAATTGGGAAAGAGTAAACACAAAAAAAAAACAGGTATAGTATAGGCAGCGACATCTTGAAAGTCTCAAGAAAATCTTACTAAGATTTAAGAATAATAAGACCTTTTTGTTTCTCTTCATTAAGTCACTAGACCCTACCTAAAAGAAAGCATTTTTTTGTACTTTAAATATAGATCTAAAAGAAAAATAGAAATATATATGTAAAAAATGGATACGTATCAAGTTATATGAGCAAAACGGAATAAGGTATTTCGCCTCTTTTGTTGATCAGGCGACACCCGGATTTGAACTGGGGGAAAAGGGATTTGCAGTCCCCCGCCTTACCACTCGGCCATGCCGCCAAGGCAATACAAAATAGACGAAAAAATTTCCCTTTTTGGGGTTGGATCTAGCTCTTCGATTGATCTTTTATAATATCTTAAAAATATCTTAAAACGCACACTATCGAAATTTTTTCACCTTTCTAGTGAAAGGAAATGTGTATTTCTAGTCACCAAAAGCCAAAATTCAGGACAAATTAGAACCATTAACTATTGACTGTGAATTTACGAACTTGGATTTGAATCGAAAATTGGATTTACCTAATCATAAATCATATAAGAAGAGCAAAATGAATAACGAATGAATCAGTATTGATTTTTTTCAATACAATAAAAGAATCCTTCTCAATTTCAATTATAACAACATCTATAAGTATATGTAAACCCCAGAACATAAATTTTTGTACAGACATCTAATCGGATATCTTATTTGTCTATGATTCCTATAGGAGGAAATTTTCGATTCCATTTTTCATTGAATCGAAAATAGAAATCTTCGTAGAGCATGACATGTCTTGTCCAGAATAGAACTGCAATAAAAGAAGAGACGTATATAGGTAAGCTATAGTTATATACGCGTATGTTTCATTTCTTATGTTATGCAATTTCAT